GTTTATTAATTTATATATTAAGAATCTTAATTTAAAGTAGAAAACTCTTTAAATCTAGATTATATTTGATCTATAATATATTATATATATATAATATATTGTATATTGACAATTCCAAAAACTAATCATACTATCAGCATAGTATGCTGATGGTCGGGCGGATATGCCCCCATCGTCTAGCGGTTCAGGACATCTCTCTTTCAAGGAGGCAGCGGGGATTCGACTTCCCCTGGGGGTAGGGTACTACGAAAGGAAGTTGATCATGAATTATCACTAAACCTAGAATTTATTCTTCCTGGGTCGATGCCCGAGTGGTTAATGGGGGCGGACTGTAAATTCGTTGGCAATATGTCTACGCTGGTTCAAATCCAGCTCGGCCCAATAATTCGCCGCTCCGTTGAATATAATCTAACCAATTTTATTTGTCCTCCAGAAATATAAATGCCCCATTCGTAGAAAAGAAATAAAGATCAACTTTTTTTGATCTATCCATATTTTTCTTAAAACAGAATTGAATTCTTTTTTTGTAATAAAAAACCACCGGTTACTAGTAGTTATTGCTATAGTTCATATTCATATGGATATGATATCAGTATATCATTATATCATTTTTGTCTCTGTTACAACACGACGAATAGAATGTTCTTATGAAATCATAAAATGAAATCATAAAAATACGTATGCCATACACCTTGCTGGGATTGTAGTTCAATTGGTCAGAGCACCGCCCTGTCAAGGCGGAAGCTACGGGTTCGAGCCCCGTCAGTCCCGAACTAGGATCCGATGAATTTATCAATTCATCTCCCACTTTTTACAGAAAAGTGGGACAGGGAGCAAGATCTAAGAATCCTTATTTCTTTTGTTTTTCGTTTCACATGGATATTTATCATCAAACATCAAACAAATGAAATGCGGGAATTTCCCTTTCTTCCACTACTATAGACTATATAGTACCCTTTGATAAGGGAGAGACATATCTAGATTTATTGGTACGATCGATGATATTAGATATTACTCTATGGTCAGTTTTTTAAAGGATACCATATTAGGGAGTCTAGTGCCCATATTTTTACCAGGAGTACATACACAAATTGTATTCTTTTGTTGTACAATACAAAATGAACTTAACATAATTATAATTATCTCGGCGGAACAGAGCGCCTTTTTAACTGCACCCTTTTTCAACTCCGACTTGTTTATGTGTATCCTCAATTATAAATTAATAAAATCTATCTCATTCAAATAACGCGTCCTTTTTTGCATCTCACTTCTATTGTTATTGTTTGGGTCTTAGGTGTGACCTGACCCATTGAATATTGAATACCGATCATTTTATATCTCATCGGATAATTAAATTAATTTTATTTTAAGTATAAAATAGGTTATAGAAAAGAAATAAAATAATAGAAAAAGACGAAAGAATTCTATCTTGGAATTTGATTAGGAATTCCTTTTCCTTTAGTATGGATAAAGGGTCTTCCTATGTTATACTATTAAATTCTCGACAATTAATTGATTTTATATATAAGATATATTGTTATTCATAATATTTTGATCCATTTGGCATCATCAGGATACAATACAATACAATTAACCTAATTGAATTTACAATAGTAAAATTTCTCATCTCTATGGGATTAGATCTCGAGTTATTGCGAAGCAAAAAAAAAAAGGAGATTATGGAAGTAAATATTCTCGCATTTATTGCTACTGCACTGTTCATTCTAGTTCCTACCGCTTTTTTACTTATCATCTACGTAAAAACAGCCAGTCAAAATAATTGATTTTAATCAAACTTGAATTTTTTAGTTCTTATCAATAATTGATAATCGGATAGTGTGTAGAAAGAACTATGGATATTCTATTTATATTATCTTTCTACACACTATCCGATATTGTATACAGATTTACAGGGTTTTACTTTATGTAATATAAATTAATTTACAATTATAATAATGGTAGTGCCTCTAGAGTCCACTCCTCCCCCATACTACGAGCGAAAGGGAAAATGTAAAGACTACCATTAAAGCAGCCCAAGCGAGACTTACTATATCCATGTAAATTATGTCTCCTATCTCTATCAAGGAATGATTCCACTATGATGATTTATCAATAATCATAGTGGAATCAACGGCACAGAGTCAAAATGGGATTCTGATTTAAAGAACCAAATCCAATGAAGCTAATCATAAAAAATTCTCTATTATTGTAATTGTATTGGATTTTCGGTAGAAGCGAGTAGTAAGCACAAATACAATACATACACCCTTTCTTTGAAGATTTCAATATAAAAGAAAAGGAGTTCTGCTAATGTCAAATAAGGTCAAAGATTATAGTAAGACCTATTGTTTCTTTTGTTACCTTTTGTATAAACAAAAATATTGACATACCTAGTTCTTTCCTGTTTCTTTGCGTCTGCTTCTGCGAAGCAAGCCAAGCAGCAGTGCAGTCAAGTTGAATTAGCAAAATAATAAATTCCAATTTGGAAATCAGGCGACACCCAGATTTGAACTGGGGATAAAGGATTTGCAGTCCCCCGCCTTACCACTTGGCCATGTCGCCAAATCCGATCCCAAACCAAATATAGATAAAAATATTATCTATACTCTTATAATATACTCAATTTCGTAATTCTCTTTTTTTCAAAGAAAAAAGTGGTTTCCAGTCATAGATTTATAACTAATCAGTATCAATTATTTTCAATCTCAATTTTTAATTATAACACCATATATGTGTATATGTAAACCCTAAAACATAAATTGTTACACAGAACAGAGGATCTCTCTCTTATCTTATGCCCATATTCCTATTGAGAATCAGCGTGTTGGAATTTTAAATTTTATATAATTCTAATATATAGATATATAGAATGAGAAAATAAAAAATAAAGTGGATTGAACCATGAATCCATTTCTTTATAGTTATTTTTTTGGTACCCCATCTGATCATAATATCATAATAATAGGGATACAATATAATAGATAATAGGGATACAATTTTGATATTATATACAAGACTCCATAAGTGTAGTGTAATGTAAGTATTAAGTAGCAGAATTTTTTTTTTCAAGAATATTTTATTAATTAATTATTAATTAATTTCCATTTGTACATGTCGCAAATTTGAACTTGTGTCGAAAATACTCTTCATTTGTACGTCTTGTTTCCGTTCATATGGATGAACGGAGAGATATGGAGTTGGTTAAAATTTCATGTGATTCAGTAAACAGAGAATATACATTCCATTATTGGCTCACTCTTCATCGAATTAACCTAACCATATGGGTCGATCTAGCAATGATGGAATTTTTTCGATAAATAGGAAACTTAAGATGCTTCGGAAGAAAAATGAGGGAATGTCCACAATACCTGGATTTAATCAGATACAATTTGAGGGATTTTGTAGGTTCATTAATCAAGGCTTGACGGAAGAATTTTATAAGTTTCCAAAAATTGAAGATACAGATCAAGAAATTGAATTTCAATTATTTGTGGAAAGATATCAATTGGTAGAACCCTTGATAAAAGAAAGAGATGCTATATATGAATCACTCACATATTCTTCTGAATTATATGTACCCGCGGGATTAATTTGGAAAAGCGGTAGAGATATACAAGAACAAACTGTTTTTATTGGAAACATTCCTCTAATGAATTCCCTGGGCACCTCTATAGTAAATGGAATATACAGAATTGTAATCAATCAAATATTGCAAAGTCCCGGTATTTACTATCGTTCCGAATTGGACCATAACGGAATTTCTGTCTATACCAGTACTATAATATCAGATTGGGGAGGGAGATTAGAATTAGAAATTGATAGAAAAGCAAGGATATGGGCCCGCGTGAGTAGGAAACAAAAAATATCTATTCTAGTTCTATCATCGGCTATGGGTTCAAATCTAAAAGAAATTCTAGATAATGTTTGTTATCCCGAAATTTTCTTGTCTTTCCTGAATGATAAGGAGAAAAAAAAGATTGGGTCAAAAGAAAATGCAATTTTGGAGTTTTATCAACAATTCGCTTGTATAGGCGGGGATCCAGTATTTTCTGAGTCCTTATGTAAGGAATTACAAAATAAATTTTTTCAACAAAGATGTGAATTAGGAAGGATTGGTCGACGAAATATGAATCGGAGATTAAATCTTGATATACCTCAGAACAATACATTTTTGTTACCACGAGATATATTGGCTGCTGCAGATCATTTGATCGGAATGAAATTTGGAATGGGCACACTTGACGATATGAATCACTTGAAAAATAAGCGTATTCGTTCTGTAGCAGATCTGTTACAGGATCAATTCGGATTGGCTCTTGTTCGTTTAGAAAATGCGGTTCGAGGAACTATATGTGGAGCAATCCGGCATAAATTGATACCGACTCCTCAAAATTTGGTAACTTCGACTTCATTAACAACCACTTATGAATCTTTTTTTGGCTTACATCCCTTATCTCAAGTTTTAGATCGAACTAATCCATTGACACAAATCGTTCATGGGCGAAAATTGAGTTATTTAGGTCCTGGAGGATTGACGGGGCGAACTGCTAGTTTTCGGATACGAGATATCCATTCTAGCCACTATGGACGTATTTGCCCAATTGATACATCCGAAGGAATAAATGTTGGTCTTATTGGATCCTTAGCTATTCATGTGAGGATTGGTCATTGGGGGTCCATAGATAGTCCGTTTTTTGAAATATCATCAAAAGAAACACAGATGGTTTATTTATCTCCAAGTAGAGATGAATATTTTATGGTAGCAGCAGGAAATTCTTTGGCCTTGAATTGGGGTATTCAGGAGGAGCAGGTTGTTCCAGCTCGATATCGCCAAGAATTCCTGACTATTGCATGGGAACAGATTCATCTTAGAAGCATTTTTCCCTTCCAATATTTTTCTATTGGAGCTTCCCTTATTCCTTTTATCGAGCATAATGATGCAAATCGGGCTTTAATGAGTTCTAATATGCAACGCCAAGCAGTTCCCCTTTCTCGGCCCGAGAAGTGCATTGTTGGAACTGGGCTAGAACGCCAAACAGCTCTGGATTCGGGGCTTTCTACTATATCTGAACATGAGGGAAAGATCGTTTATACTGATACTCACAAGATTGTTTTTACAAGTAATGGAGATACTATAAACATTCCATTAGTTCTGTATCAACGTTCCAACAAAAATACTTGTATGCATCAAAAAACTCGGGTTCAACGGGGTAAATGTATTAAAAAAGGACAAATTTTAGCAGACGGTGCGGCTACAGTTGGGGGAGAACTCGCTTTGGGAAAAAACGTATTAGTAGCTTATATGCCGTGGGAAGGTTACAATTCTGAAGATGCAGTACTAATTAGCGAACGTCTGGTATATGAAGATATTTATACTTCTTTTCACATCCGAAAATATGAAATTAAGACTCATGTGACGAGCCAAGGCCCTGAAAGAATCACTAAAGAAATACCACATTTAGAGGCTAATTTACTCCGCAATTTAGACAGAAATGGAGTTGTGAGGCTTGGATCTTGGATAGAAGCAGGTGATATTTTAGTAGGGAAATTAACGCCTCAGACAGCGAACGAATCATCGTATGCCCCAGAGGATAGATTATTACGAGCCATACTTGGCATTCAAGTATCCACAGCAAAAGAAACTTCTCTAAAACTACCTATAGGCGGAAGGGGTCGAGTTATTGATGTGAGATGGATCCAGAAAAGGGGGAGTTCCAGTTATAATCCGGAAATGATTCGTGTATATATTTTACAGAAACGTGAAATAAAAGTAGGTGATAAAGTAGCTGGAAGACATGGGAATAAAGGTATCATTTCAAAAATTTTGCCTAGACAAGATATGCCCTATCTGCAAGATGGAACACCCGTTGATATGGTATTTAACCCATTAGGAGTCCCCTCACGAATGAATGTGGGACAGATATTTGAATGCTCGCTCGGGTTAGCGGGAGATCTGCTAAAGAGACATTATAGAGTAGCACCTTTTGATGAGAGATATGAACAAGAGGCTTCGAGAAAACTAGTGTTTTCTGAATTATATGAAGCCAGTAAGCAAACAAAAAATCCATGGGTATTTGAACCCGAGTATCCGGGAAAAAGCAAAATATTTGATGGAAGAACTGGAGATCCTTTTGAACAACCTGTTCTAATAGGAAAGTCCTATATTCTGAAATTAATCCATCAAGTTGATGATAAAATCCATGGGCGTTCCAGTGGCCCTTACGCACTTGTTACACAACAACCCCTTAGAGGGCGGGCCAAGCAAGGAGGACAACGAGTAGGAGAAATGGAAGTTTGGGCTCTAGAGGGATTTGGTGTTGCTCATATTTTACAAGAGATGCTTACTTATAAATCTGATCATATTAGAGCTCGTCAAGAAGTACTTGGTGCTACAATCATTGGAGGAACAGTACCTAATCCCGAGGATGCTCCAGAATCTTTTCGATTGCTCGTTCGAGAACTACGATCTTTGGCTCTGGAACTGAACCATTTCCTTGTATCTGAGAAGAACTTCCAGATTAATAGGAAGGAAGCTTGATCTCAATGAATCATATTTTCTATTCTATGATTGATCGGTATAAACATCAACAACTTCGAATTGGACCAGTGTCTCCTCAACAAATAAGGGCTTGGGCCAACAAAATACTACCTAATGGAGAGATAGTTGGAGAGGTTACAAAGCCCTATACTTTTCATTACAAAACCAATAAACCAGAAAAGGATGGATTATTTTGTGAAAGAATCTCCGGGCCGATTAAAAGTGGAATTTGTTCTTGTGGAAATTATCGAGTAATCGGAGCTGAAAAAGAAGACTCGAAATTTTGTGAACAATGCGGAGTGGAATTTATTGATTCTCGGATACGAAGATATAAAATGGGATACATCAAACTCGCATGTCCAGTGACTCATGTATGGTATTTGAAACGTCTTCCTAGTTATATCGCGAATCTTTTAGATAAACCCCTTAAGGAATTAGAAGGCCTAGTATACTGCGATGTGTGATTTGATCAAAATTTTCATTTTTACAGATTTGGAATGAGAAACTGTCATCCGATTCAATCTGATTAGGATGCCCCTGACTTCTGACATGTGTCTTGGGAGGAGTAACATGAAGCTCAGAATTATGGGTGTAGTCAATACTTCCAAATTAAAGGGGAATTGATCCATGGTCGACTCCGTAACAGATGAAGAGGAATCACTAGTTATACCTCGTGAAAAAAAAAAAAAACACACACTTTTTCGTGGAATTAGCCATTCCATTTCTTTGATAGATAAGTTCTATTCAAGCAAGCAAATAGTGCATGGTTAAAAAAGTCTATCTATCGCATATATACTTCAAAGGACATCATGACATAACCATCGGGGTGAGTAGGGACCTAAAAGATCGAATGGAATGATATATAGAACAAAAGAATCCCTTACGAGTATTAAACTATTCCTTTAAAGTTAAAGTAAAGGAATTCATCATTTAAGGGGGGTAGACTACTCAAATAATTTATT